AACTAACTAAGAGTTCCCCTCTAAGCCTTCTTCTTTATACCATCTTCCACCTAGAAGACTATTCTCCGGGCGGCGGATCGTCTTCTCTTTAGTAATAGATTAGGCGTAGGCTGCGTCCTTCCCTTGAACAGGAGCTTCAGCTTAACGCTGGTGTCGAAGCTGAAACTGCAGGATCTCTTGTAGACGCAGGAGCTTGTCTCGTCCTCTTGGCATATCCGGCGACAGTTCTGTTACAGTAAGCGTGTTGGAAAGTGATCGTAGGCGGTGTTCTATTAGCAATTGAATCACTCTTAACTAATTCTATAAAGAAGTGGCTATTTCCTTGTCCGTGGAACACACAAAGCATTGAAAGAAGAACACAAGGGGAGGGAGTGACCCAGAAGAGGCATTCCTTCTTCTCGTTGCTGAGCTTGCCGGGTCCAATCCCGGACGCTACGGCCCAGATTCTGTTCTGCCTTAAATCATCTGGAACCTTTCGCTCCCAGTTACGTCTTATCCTATCCTTTCTTGCCTTCTTCCTAGCGATGGAATGGAAAAGAGTGGATTGAACTGATAGCTAAGGTTACAAACCTCTTTCTTCTATTGAGCCAGATGTGGACCCCGGAGCGGGCTGCCGAAGCCCCGGAACTTAGTCGAGTTACCACAAACCCCTCTCTGAGGAGTACCCGGCCCATCGGTTGGGATTACGCAAAGAACTGTCATCTGAGGCTGGATGAGCTTCCAAGAAATCAGCCAACGCTTGTCCTTTGCCTTACAAGATTAGGGCAACATCCAGGACTCTTTGGATAACCTTATTGAGAACCTCTTGGTACTTTTCCTTGTTGAAAGGTTCGAGAGCAAATACTTGAGCGGATCTGCGCTTCTGTTCACATCGGATATGCGCTCTCCAGTTTCAAGTCTTAGCAACCGATATGCGACTCCTAAACAGTCAATAGGAAGAGAATTAGTTAGCATTAGAATCCTGTTAAGAAGGAGCTGAGCTCTCCTAAGCAATAGCAAGAGCCCGAGCAAGGAAATGACATGAACGAACCATCTCGAGCACAGGTTTAGGTTGACCTTCAGTTTCGTCGGACCTCTCTTTGGAGAGGAGAGTAAACAATATTTTGTAAATCTGGAACTTGTTCTCTAATTGTAGATTTTTTCCATACCTCCGTTTGAACGCCCCTCTAATGTTGCGTGAGGAGTGCAACGGGATGTGGTCTCAAGAAACGAAATTAGAGACGGCAGTGTTATAGAAAGCCTTCTATCCGTAGCAAGATCAGCTCCCAGCCGCCCGTTAAGAGGGGGGTGCTCCCCAATCCTCGTATCTTTCGTTCCACTCCAACTATGCAAATAGTAGATCATCCTGGCCTTCGTAAACATATGTTAAGAATGATCTAATTCTAGAGGGTGAGGGGGAGGGGGTAAGCAGCAGATGAGAACCTCCTCGAAGCAGCCGTCGTACTCTTAAGGTTGCTGGAAGCGCTTGTCTAAGGCGGTGCTATTGTGTCCGAATCAGTAGTTGTTGCCATTGATCGTCCTTCAACTGAGGACGCTCACACTCTCGTTGACACGAATGATTCAGTTACCGTTGGTGAAACTGATGAGGATTTTATTCACAGAAAGCATAAATAGCCGGTTCACTTCACTCTCTTTCGAGTTGGGATAAGAGCTATTGCTTTACTTTCATGTCCGCAGATGGAGATCTATTTAATGAATGCTACAAATCAGCCCTCTATGATTTCCAACGGAACCCTAAACGTGAGGTGGTCAGTCCTACTCTCTCGAGTGCCTTTGCTGTTAGTAGTGGAAAGAGAGAATTCCCTCTACAATGACGGTACGAAATCGATCGGAGACTAGGAAACGAATCCGTTCGTTTGAAAGGTCCTTTCGATTGCTAAACATCATAGGACAAAAGGGACGCAAAGGCTACGCTACGGTCCCCTTCCCTTCATGCCCTTATCCTCCCCTCGCCAACTAAGCAAGAAGAAGGAGAGCAAGAAGGTTAGTTCAATGACCTATTACACAGGGCTACTCCCTAGAACTTGGCTCGCTCTGTATGACTCCGCTCGTCTCACCCTTCGCAGTCACCTTCTAAATTATATCGAGCAACCGTCTTTTCTTTCAAAGCCTCTCGTCTCGCCGTAGAATGTCACCACCATCGGTATCTTCCGTCTTCTTCTGGTTTGACTCATTGAATCAGTCTATCGAGTTTACCTGCGCTTTGTCAGAGCTTTCTATCGTTCTTTTGGGGAGTCGAGCCACTTATTTCTTCATGATGGAAAGGATTCGAACCATTGGATCACTTGCTTCATCATCTAAGCTAGGTGCTTTGAGAGACGCGGCATCCCGCAGAGAATGAGATGGAAGCAGAGGGGAATGAAACATCCGACTAGATTTCGAGAAGATCGGGGCCTGCTAGCTACTCTTGGCAATCGTCCAACCTCCACTGTCTCCTCCTATCGATCAGATTTAACGTATCTTAAGTGGTAACATATGGTCCAGCAACGGAAACCAATGACGTGATATAAATTTGATCGCCTAAAGTCTCCGGTTCCGGGATAGCGTACTCTCCAACAGTGGAAAATGAAACGAAAGACGGTCATCTTTTTCGAATAGGAGCTAGCAGCACTCGATGAAATGAAAGGAGTTCTAAGTCAACGACAGAAGTTTGATTATATATCATCGTCCGCAGCGGAAATTGGATCATCTAAAGTACCCGATGGGGTGTGAAAAGCCTAGTTATTGTAAAAGCCCCCACTCAAGGGGAAGGAAAGACAGATCAGTACCACCCCTCTCTTCCTATTCTAAAAAACTCTTGGCTTAACAAACATTCTTGTCCCAAATCGCTTGCACGAAGCATATGAAATTGGAGATCAAAAAAGGTATGGCGGTTGGGCCTCTTATTCATTCAGAGATGGTCCTTACTCAGCGGGACTCGTCGGCACCAGACTTTAGGGAAGAGGGTCTGGGGGAAAGATCTGTACTACTTGGGGTATTCGTACTCTCTATTTAAGGAGGGGTCTCCCGTGTGACCGAGGTCACAAAGGCAAAGGACTCAAACCTCTTTTTCCACAACAGGAGCTGTATCAGAGACTGAGTAAGTTATAGCAGTCTCTGTTTCATGAAGTGTCAGCGCGAACTCTTGTTCATCCTCTGACTCAGCAAGGGAACGGAAAGCAATTCAATGGCAACTTGAAGCAGAATGTCCGTATTTATGCTATGTAAATTCAATAATATCTGGCCTCCTGGCAAAGACCCTTCCTCGAAATCTTTTATCTATTCTCTTCGACCCCCACTTTTTTAGTTAGGGATCGGGTAACCTAACCTTTTAAGGAAATTCCTCCTCTTTCCACATTCTTATAGAAAACTCTCCTCTAGACTAGGATTTCCCCTGGCTAAGAGAAAGGGCTTAGAAAGCTATAGAAAAGCCTCTAAACACCCCTTCTTAGATAAAGGATAAAGAGAAGACGAAGAAGTCATAGTCGGCTCTAAGAGTAGAGTACAGCTACTCTTCTTATTCTCTTAAATGAAAGGGGATTTTCAGTATTTAAAAGCAGAGAAAGAGGCGCCTTGTGGTGATTTAGTTCTGCTAGAACAATCGAATGCTTATCCTAGATATAGAGCCCAATGAGACGAAATTCACTTTTTTAAGTAAAGTACTTTCTCCTGTGGTAAGAAAGAATTGGCTTAAATTCACATAGAACCGATGTGGACAAGTCCAATTGTAGATCCTGCTTTGACTTCAACCCGATTCCTCCACTCCTAGAAAGTGTGCTGTGCTTTCGGGCGATGAATCTTGGCTTGGTTTTCCACTCTATTAAGAGGTTCCCATCGAGAAATTAATTAATTGAATTTAAGAAGAACTCCCCCTGGGTCTTTCTAAACCTGGAGGAAGTTAATCAGAAGAGGTTCTTCAAAAAGGGATTGACCTAAGGCAAGGTTGACTTATCCTGGAGGAAGGTGTCTCAGGAAGAGAATACGCTGATGCCGCAAATCCGGTGTTATAGAATCCGCTGCTCTTGGTCTTGTTGCAAGATGTGCAAAGATGAGGAGACTGAACAGATATGGGACAAAGAAGTGGTTTCCTCATAAACCGATATGCCCAGTACTAGTGCTTTCCTTACTTCAGGCCTGAGGGAATCTCTCAAAGAAGCGGATTGGCTGGGGGTGGATCGCTAACGCTTGTGTCTGGTTCTTGTGCCACTGTGTTTGCTTAACAGGACTTATCCGAACTTATGCCCCTACACATGCCATCTCTCTCTAAGCGAAGCGGGTATCTTGTTGCTTTCCTTTACTAGTCCTGTTGCTAGCCGTAGTTCCGACCTGATGTTCTCTCATATTCGGGTTCTCCCTTCGGGATCTTCCTGTTGCCCGTTACGGGAGGTCGACTCTCCTCTCGATGATCAAGGAGTCTACCTCCCTAACTTCCTTATGCGAGATTAAGCAAACAGAAGAAAGAGATATATCTCATATCTTTAGCTGCAATCCTTATCGGTGGGAATCTCCTCTCACCTTGTTGTCTCGAACACCTGGAACCGGACCGAACAGCCTGACCTTCAGACTTAACTGGTGACGGGCGGCCCTCCCTCTGCTCGGGAGTGCCTTCCTCCCCTTCGGTTCATACAGTTCGAGGAGTACTCAAGTGAAGGAAAAAGTCGATCTCTAAAGAAAGAAGCTCTGCAGAATCGCTATCGCTGTTGTCGCACATCTGTTACGGGACTGTTGCCTCCTGTCGCCCTGCCCATTGTCCTTCCTTACCGTTGTTAGAGAGGTGGTGATAGTGGATCTTGAGTAGATTTGACTCGTAAATGGGTTCATTTTCTTGTTCGAATATGACCAAAAACAACCGATCAAGCGACTCAAGACCCCTTATCTTCCGACTGAGGGCGCCATTGCAGGGTGCCTTTCAATCCTTGGGGGCAGCTGTTACCGGTAAGCCCCTCTCTTTAGGTTTTAAACGAGACTTCCTTTCTATCTCTAAGGGGTATATTTCTTCCCGAACAAAGGTTCTAAAGTAAGCTCTCTTTTCGCCTTCTTATCTTATTCTTAGCTAACAGATCTTATCTCTGCTGACTCCGTAGCTTCCTCTGCTCGAGTGAAAGCAGCTGTTCTGACTTTCTAGTTATCTGTAAAGTGTAGGAGCAAGTAAGACAGTACTAATATCACCAGTAGAGTCCTCTCCCCTTCGTCTATGGCCTTCGGGACTTGACTGTAGTTCTAGCAATCCAGCTAGTCTTAAAATTCGCTGTTATCTGCAGTTATCCGCAGTTCTTGAGTTGATAGGAGCTGTTATGCTTTTCTGGTGAGCTTTCAGCCTATTAGCAAGTCACCCCAGGAACCTTCAATAAGAAAGAGAGGTAAGCACACACGGAACACGAACACAATGCGATCTCAACATCTTTTATGGGTGGCTAGAGAGGCGAGGCGCGGGAAGAGAATGCGAGATTGAATAAGCCGTCCTATTCCTTTGATGGGACGGACAAGCTATAGCTATAGATAGAGTGGCAAGGAGAGATGGGTTATAGGACACAGGCTCAAGAGACGTGCCTATATGACTCGGAAAGTGAAGGAGAGAAGCTAGATCTATGCCTATGAGAAGTCTAGTCTTTAGCCTATGAGAAGCCTCTATGAGTAGATTCTACCATGCCAGGTACAGTAAAAGTCTTTACCACATACAATTAAAGTGAAAGTCTTTATGATACAGTCTTTATGAGCAGCATACCAGTTACAGCCCTTACGACAGATTGATTGAGAAAAAGAACATTTCTACCGGTCCGGTGCCATCTTGGAACAATCGTGCTGTGAGGTGCCCTGCTCCTCAATTTCTTCTATCACTCAAGATAGAGGAGGTAAAAGTAAGAAAGAAAAGGCTCCCCAGGCGGCGCGCTAGGATAAAAAAGAAAGATCGATAATTTGCGGGGTTCGTCTTCGCCATATGTCGGCTTTTATTGATGCTGCCGAGGCCCTAAATTATGACTTTATTTTATTTTCCAGGTATGATTCCGTTGTCTTCGTAGAGTTAAAGGGTATTCCATTTACCCGAAAGCTCAACCGTTTCGTAACAGGGTAGCCGTACTTGAAGGTGAAACTAAATGATTCTGTGCCAGTCGTTACAGCTTGCTAGTAAACTGTTAGTCGTTAGCGCTACTAACAAGGAAAAAGTCGATGTTGAACAACCGGGTACAGGACCGAGAATCCATGAATGGAAGCACTGCTCGGAGAAGAAATGACATGAACGAACCATCTCGAGCACAGGTTTAGGTTTACCTTGCCATCCGTCTTATGTGGGGAATAAAAGCTCGATATCTTATTAGTCGGTTTTCATTTAGTTATATAATCAGTATATATCTTCTCTTTCCTTTTTATCATAGGATTAGCTTTTTTTGCTTATCCAAGAGAGAAAAAACGTCTTCTTCTTATCTTATATGTGCAGTAGTCTCTGATAGATAATGCTTTTGCGAGTCACCATTGCTGCTAGAATAGGCGGCTTATAGGCGTCAAGCAGTTCAGGTAAGGGAATTCCAATTAAGGAGTTCCTGCTCTTTGTGCTGGTCGATGAGTTCCGTATCGTGTGCTTATTGGCGAGTCACCATCAATGGAGCCAATGTATGGGTAAGGTTTTGCCGAAGAAGGCCTAAGAGGAGAAGAAAGTCCAACTGTTACTGGCACTGATTGATGATGCCGGAACGGAGGTCTTGGACCCCGACGAAAGACTTCTTCAAGAGGAAGTTCATGTGGCTCGCCCAGAGGCATGGTACCCTTATTCGAGTGAAGAAGAAGCTTATCTTGTTGATGGTGAGGAAGCGGAATAAGCTGCTTAAGCTGATAATAGTCCTTTACTTGATTTAGTATATAGCTAGGCGTATGGAGAAGCCTATTTGCCAAGCCTTGAACTTGAAGGAAGTGCACGTGTAGGCGAGTACCCTGGGGAATAGAAAGCTTGGTAGTTCCAGCTTAGCAGGTGGAGTCGCCCTTCGCCACCAGATGAATAATTAGCAGGAGATGGGGTCTCGATAAGAGGTTTCGAAAGGGATTAGTTCATTCGCTGGAATGGTCTCGGAGATGGCTTATCTTCCCTCGGATGGAGCTTCTTACCTTCCGTTGGAGATGCAATATATGGCGAGAGGTTCCATGGATCCATTAGTTGGTTCCGGTTCCTCGCTAGGGGAGAGATCCGCATTGATAGGACATGGAGATGTGGGCTCAGAAGGGAGTTGAATAGAGGAATTTTTTAGCTTAGATGCCGCCACTAGAGGTTCACTTGCTTACCTTGTCGGGTCACCAGGAGAGGTCGGTCGAAGGTTGCATTGGATTCCAGGCCCAATTCTTTTGAATTAGCTATAAGTGCCCAATTCTTTGGAATTAACTATAAGTCAAGCTTGTCGACTATCAAAGGCTTCGAACTTCTTCTTTCGATAGGAACGATCCGCACCATGTGGTGCCAAACTTCTACCTTATAGTTACTACCTTTGGTAATCGCCCCCTTTTCAATCGGGGTTGACTTTTGAGACAGTTTATCCAGCTTATTACGATGAAGCATCGTGAATTCACATGAACATAGAGTAACCTACTTCGCTTCCATAGAAGATCAAAGACACCATTCTTTCTCCTTGAGTCGATTCCGCGTTGGATGAGTCTAATTCGATGTCGAAATCGAATCAATATGCTTAAGACAGGCCTTTTGTTTAATAAATAGGTTTCGCCAAACACGAAACTGAACGAGCTCTTTGTGTGCCCTACGGCTGCATAGGTTCTTTATCTTTCCCCGGATATACTCTCAACTGCCTCTGCTATCCTATCAACAGGTCAGTCAATATCAGTAGTGGAGGAAGAAGAGTAGTCCCCTGGTCATCAGTTAGTAGTTGAATAATCCCAGTAGTGGTCCTCTTGCCTAGCGGAGTCAGCCCTTAATGGGCAATGATAGGCAGACGATTTCACATCGCAGTCTAAGCGTGCTTGCTTTGCGCACCGGCACAGCAGAATGATAAGCTGCTCGGCGCACTAGCCCTATAACGGAGTCAGACCCAACCACACTCTCTTAGTCTAAAGCGGAGCAGGACCGTTGGCCTGATCTGCCTCCCCACCTTTTCCGACCCCACCCAACCGCCCTAGCGTATGTTTCCGAATCAACGGCATCGTAAGCTGCTATAGCTCTTGCCTACCCTGGAAATAAAAAAGAAAGTTTATCCTCCTCCAATCCTTTCAAGGAAATGGACTTGGTAATTGGCTTTTGGACTAGTTGGAAAACAGGCTTCCAGGATCCTTCTCCTCTTATGTGTTCTAACTTCCTCCCTCGCCCACTGACCAAGGAGCTAGCAGTATCGCGCGTCATACACCGATGCTTCTACCGCGCCGTGCGCGCTAAACACACACAAAGCTTCACGCAAGACCGCGCGCTGTACGCGAAAGCTTTAGGGCTTACAGCTAAGGTAAACTTTCTCTATTATAATAGATTCATTCTATAAGGTCAACTTGGGCATTTCCTCTCATTATATCGCCCGATAAGGGCCCATGAACGGTTTCGAAGTAGCGATAGAACGAAGGAATAAAAACTGCCGTAGAATCGATGTCTTGATGTCCGCCCGATATTGCTTCATTCAACCCCATCCACTACCCATGATGACAGGACCCCCTCGGCCAAGGAACCGCCCCGAAACGAGCGATTCCTATCCCTGGATGTCTACCACCTCTTACAAATCAAAATAGGCTAGCTAAGGAGCTGCCCCGAATCAAGTAGACCGAGTGCTACCCCTGTCCACCGACCCTGGCTCAAACCTTTGCGTACAGCCCTTCCCAGAGCCTAGCTTGACAGAAGAACAAAGAAATGTGTACCTACACGTATATCTATTCCTGCTTTACTTTCTTCAAGATGCCTTAGATCTCTTTCTCGTTCGAGGTGAGAGTAGGAGTCAACATACTGGATGTTGAATTATCAAAAAGATGATAGGAAGGCGATGCCTCCTACTAGTCGAGCAAGGGCATCTGATCTCAAGACGAGGCTTTTAAAAAGGGGGCATGGCAGTGACTATAGCTGGGAACTTCTCCCTCCTCTTAGAGGTGGGTGGGCCAAAACTCATTGAAATGAGACTCCGATCTGCCCGAACTTAGTCCAGTCCTATTAGAGATGGAGGCGAATCAAGCAACTCTTATAGATGGATGGGATAGGAAGGAATAACCACTGATAGCATTTGCAGCTGCTTCTTTCCGATCGATAGACAAGGCAGGCTGAGTTGGACGGTACGGTTCTTCTTTCCGCTCCTACAGCCGTGGCAAGAGAGGTTTATTATCCAATAGCTGGTGCTACTTTTTTTGGGGGGTGCGGCACTCTTTCTTCGAAATGGTATAGGGGCAGCGGATACTACTAGGGATGGGAAAGCTGCTCCTGCGGTTTCTAACCCAATTAGTTAGTTAGGGCTTTGAAGTCGCCTTTCCACCGGAAACTACTATTTATCGTTGGTTGAACTGGGGCTTAAAGAGAGTAAGCGCTGTCTTCCCTTGGAATTAAAAAAACTAATGAATAGCCTGTTGATTGCTTCCACTTGGCCCACTAGGAACATGGATTATTGGTCTACTGGTTCGGCACTCCAGGAAATAACCGAAGCTGGCCTTTAGCTAGCCGACCTTGTGCCAGAAGTCTATACTGGCATTTCAATAGGTCAAGCAAGTCTGCTAGCAACCCTGTAGGCTATTGGCTTCTTCCTATATCCCTGTTCGGGCAAGCTATTGATTCCATTACCGGGCCAAACAAGATTATTCCCTTAGTTCTACCTACCACCTTTTCACACTGTTTAAGGGGCAGCATCTATTGAGAGTGGATTGACGGTGTTGAGAGATGATCGAGTCGATTACGAGCAGAGCTAAGAGCCCTAGTATCCTAATCTAAAATATGAATCTGAGTTCCACTGGCAGGAACAAGAAAGGAAATAACCACTCATATTGGTAGGCAAGGCAACCTACCTCCCGTAAGAAAGAAGGAAAGGTTATTGGTTAAAAGAAAGAATGCCAGCCGATGTAAAACTGTACACCTAGTGTGAAACATCCGATTCTGGGCAGAGAATGCGCAAAGTTACAAATGTGAGAATCAGCAGCAGGAGCAGTAGGAAGTAGGAGGGCTTTGAACGAAAGCGAATAGTGCCTCACTTGCCTGAAAGCAGGAAGCAGAACATTTTATTATACGAATACAAGCTGCTTGAGAATCAGCTGTTGTCGCAATTGAATCAGAAGGAACTGCACATTCACAATGGCAAGAGCAAGACATTTCAAGAATGGGTTGTTCTCAGAGATGCTACATAAGCGCTGTTAGGACTAATCCGTATATAAGAAAGGATGCTAGACACTTCAGCTGCACATGAATCAGCAACTTTTGAATCAAAGCGATAGGCCCCTGCTTCTATTTCTATTAGTTCAAGCTCAATCCCAACTCTCTTATCTGGTGCAGAACCTACCCTAGAGCTATTGCCAGATTTCATCTCTGAGCTGCAGTTGGATCGAAGGGGAGAGGAAGGAAGATGAATGCCTTTAGTTTAGCCTGTTTCCCTGCTGGGAGATTGGGCCCTTTCCTCATTTATACACGCTAATGGCCATGTATGGTGAAGACCGATATTCGATTCAAGAAGCTAGGGGAATCCATCGTTTGATCAAGTGGGTCCCACTTCTAATTCACTTCTTTCGTGAGCGAGGGGTTTGGATCCAATGATCGGCCAGCCTTTGATGGACTTAGGCAGCCGAAAGGAAATAGATTCCATTACTTCTTTCCAAAGGCGAGTAAACCACCCGGTATGATATAGATAGGGCAAGCATCAGCTATCCATCTAAAAATCTATCTGTTCCAACCCCAGGAGAAGGCTCTAAGCCCTCGAGTGAAGGCGAATACAAGCAATCTTCCATCTCCACCTGCTGCTTGAAAGCCTGATAGGGCATTCTCTTTTAGATTTGATTGATTCGTCAGTCGCATTAGCTTGGAACATGGCCTTTTAGTTTAGGCAAGATTGGATCGATTGGGCTTAGTGAGCGAACTACCTCTTCTCCGTACGGGTACAGGCGAGCTACTCCAATGGGGGTAGCGTAAGCTAGAAACTACTTCCATTGAAACAATTTCTTCTGTGCCTTGACTTCTGATTCGGTATCCGTTTTCTTTGGTGTTGTCGATGAACTTCTTCCGGAGCTTCCTTAGCTTCTAGTGCCCACTTGGCCACCTTGAATCAGGCTTCGAAAGCGACTCACATCTACATCTGTAATAGATTGGATATGCTTTCACATCCCGTTAAAAAAGGTTATGATTTCGAGGGTTGATAGTAAGTGGACCATAGACATAGGTAGGTGGGGATGAACAATCCCTAGCAGAGCCCGAGCAATCCTAGAAGAAATCCTCCCAATCAATAAATGAATCATGCCTTGACTGGATACTGATCATTTTAAGGTGGAAATCTTGTGACGTGGAAGAGTAAGAAGCAAACAGTTGTCGCACGGTCGAGTGCAGAAGCAGAGTAGGCGAGCTATGGCTCACACTGCTTGTGAGCTTATTTGGCTGAAAACCTTACTATAGGAATAAGTCTTGGTTTGAGGTGTCTCATCCTATTAGAATGTTCTGTGATAATCAAGCAATCACAATATTCATTGCCTCTAATCCGGTTTTTTCATGAGCGAACAAAGTCGCCTTACCTTATTATATTATTAGAGAAGGTCATTTTGTTCGTGAAAAGATAGCCATGAAAGAAATTGTTACTCCATATGTTCAGTCTGAAGACCAGTTGGCTGACATCTTTACTAAAGCTCTTGGGAGAGATCATATGCGCCACATTGCATCCAAGCTGGGGCATGATATATATCTATGCGGAAGCTTTAGGGGGAGTTGAGAGAGCGTTATGTTGTACTTTTAGTCGAGGGTCTGAAAGAGATGCACTCGCGTCTATACGATATGATGTTATTCCTCCTATCCTAATCTTACACCACTTCAACTTCTGTTTTTCTTCCGGATTCGGATTTGGCATTCGTTTATCTGATATAATAGCGTATATAATAATAGTTTGCCTGTTCTTCTTTTTAGTTGAACGATTCGGAGCGAAGAATCGAGGACCTATGAGCCCCACAAGAATGGGTACGAAATGTAGCTCGCTGGGGTGGGTAACCTCCGGTCTAGTAGCAACGTTATCAGAACACTAGACTAGATAGAAGCAACTTTCAGTCTTGGAGATATAGATAGAACTATTCGTACGGACAGAATGAACCCTTAGGGGAGGATTTCTTGGTAAGGCAGAAAATTGGCTTTAAGCAAGAGACTTTGAAATAGGAGAATGGGCATTTCATGAACATAGTACACGGAGACTTGAACTTTAAGCTTTCAGACCTGCTAACGGAGGAGCAAACGGCTCGATTAATATGTCTCGCTATCCAGAATTTCCCTAGTAGTAGGGCACTTTTCTTACTTGCAGATTCGGGTTCAGAGGCCTTACTCAAATAAGGGGGCTGGTTTCTTCAATCCATCGGTTTGCTTTTCCAAACGGTGAATGAGATCAAAAGCGGTTTTGTCAAGTCCCCCTCTTGGGGTAGAACTGTGAACAAACATCAATTGATAGCCTTCGTTCATTTCCAACAATTGATTGAGAGGAAAGGACTTCGAGTTCAGTCGAAGTCATGTGATGAAAACAAAGAAATCCGCTTGTGACCAGCTTCTGTTGTTGTTGTTCCTAGTTCAAAGTGGAAGTCATGTGACAAGCAGTGCATTTCCTCCCTGGATAGAGGCAGCGTTCAACCTCAAACCCATAAAGAATTTCTTCAATGTTCTCGTCGTTCTCGTCTGAATCCTCAAACCAATCAATCTGAGAATGACAGGAAGAGCGCCCTCGGTCTATCGATCCAGACAGAACTACGAGGAGGGAGCAACTGGGAACACCCTCTTTTCTTACACAATCAGTTCTTGAATAAGATGTGCGTGCTGATGCTCCTACTTCTATGGAGAGGTACCCCGGGCAGAGAGGAATTCTTTATTAGACTAGGGAAAAACCTATGCTTCACCTTCTCTTCCTCAGGGGATAGCAGCAAAGCGAGACCTTAGCCCGGGTTGCCTGGAACATACGGGATCCCTTGGGGGGGACTTCCTCCCTCATCAACGATAGGGCAGGATTGGGAGGCTCCAGAAGGGAATACTCATCCAATCTCAGAGAAGGTTGGTTCGTGGCACCAGATCTCAACGTCGAAGGACAAGGTAGACCAACCAGACTTTTGACAGTTGGAGATCTCTTCCCGAGGGTGCCCTTTTTCTCTGTGTTTCAAATGTTGTCAATGTGGTATAAGACCGTTCCTCCGGGGATCTCTTTTTAAGTTGGATTTGAAAGTTGGAATATCTGAACTGAGGAACCAAAGGAGGAAGCAAGCCAGGTGTTGAACTGATTCGAATCTTGGACTTCGACCAGATCTTGTTTTGTCGAAGCGATTGGGTTTGCTGGCTAACCCGGAGTGCCTTTTCCTCGATCGATCCTCTTTTTCTGTCAATCACCGGTTCGAAATCTGCTTGAAGCGAAAAAGAAGCGGTTTCCTCGACGTCTGATCGTTCGTTCAGATTGAACTCCATCGAGTGGAATCTGTCTTTATGCCAAAAACACGGGCTTTCTAAGCTCGATGTGGGAAGGTACTCTTCTCTTTCCCCCTGATCTACCTATGATCCCAGCTGAGCTCCCAAGGCGTGCATTTCTTGCCCAATAGAGGACGACTGGTCCCCGGTCACCCTGAGACCCTGTACTACATAACATAGTTAGCTTAGCCCGCTAACTCCGATTTCATAGTTATCTTACCCCGGCTATCCCGATATTGATTCAATCCTGGTACGCGTTAGTGCTTCTAAGAAGGAATTTCTTTCCCTGAATGGCTTGTCTCGGTAGAGTAATTCCTCTTTGCTCGATTCCTAAAGAATGGGATAATAAGGGATTGAAAAATTTGCTTATAGATTTGTTCGTCTTTTAGAGAGCAAACTATCCACGGTGTAGCACATGGTGATCCATCTCTTGAACTTAGGAGGGATGTTAAACAGCTGGAGAGTTCTGTCAATACATTCCCAACTAATCATATCAAATGCTTTTCTCAAGTCAACTTTCAAGGCACATCTGGCTGATCCATTCTTTCTGGTGTAGTTCCTAACCAATTCATGAGCAAGGAGGAGATTGTCCTGAATGTTCCTCCCAGGGATAAAGGCTGTCTGGTTAGGGGAGATTCTTGCTTCTATAAAAGGGAGTCACAATTTTGGACACAATCTTGTATAGGATATTGCAACAGGCTATAGGTCTAAACTGGTCGACCTTGTCAGGGTTTGGCACTTTGGGAACAAGGCTAAGGAAGGTGGAATTGATACCTTTGGGCGATGAGAAAGCATATTTAATGGCTGCCATAACTTCTTCTCCAACAATACTCCAGGCCACTTTAAAGAAGTAAGCATTGTAACCGTCCGGTCCAGGTGATTTGTTGTCATTCATAGCTTGGATGACTTCCAATATTTAAACATTGGTAATGAGCTTTTCAAGCTCCAGGATTTCAGAACTGTCGAAGCTTGGGTAAAGAGGGAAGTCAGAATCCAATTCTTCAGCATTTGTAAGTGGATCCCTAGTACCCGAAGAGTCATAATCAATGAATGCTTTAGAGATCTCACTCGAAGTACTAGCTGCTGCATCACTCATAGTAGTAATGGCATGGATCGCGTTATGAGTGCTTCTTTCTTGCCGGAACAATAACACTGGTTACAGGCGCGTAAAGCTTGCCTGCTCTTTTGGAGTTGATGAGCTAATTCCCCGATCACTAGGGTACAATATTGAATTATAGGGATTAGTACCTGCTTCGAATGAATCTTGTGAGGGGGTCTGCTCGAAGAGCATAAAGCCCGAAATGTGTACCGGGGGGGCAGATCTTTCTTGGGATGAATAGCGTAATTTCTCAACATTGCCAGGTGAAGAGTCCACCTCTATTACGCGGAGAAGTTAAAAAAGATGTAAAGATTCGAGCTTCTGGTCATAAGAGTGCTCTCCGGAACAGCCAAGCACTGAAAGCAGGAAGAAGGCTGGGCTGACATTAGCTCTACAGAAGTACAGGCCTACCCTAATTATCATAGATAGGCGTACTTCGAAAGCTTATAGGCTTCGATAGAGCGATTGGAATCTGTGACTCATCAGATGGAGGGCCAGCATATCAACAGAAAAGGACAAGCCCTGCCCTATTCTCTACTCTACTCTTAAGTTAAGTGTATCAACATGGATAAACACATTCGCTAGAAGAGAAGGCATTCTAGCCAGCTGATCAGAACATGGCTACGTTGTTCAGAGCCGGGCTTAGATTATTGGAACCTACCGAAGAACTCTGCTGTCCAACTACCTGCTGCGATCACAGCCTCTGCTAGGATCTATATATACCTTATATCCCAAGAGAGAACTGCTACTACACGGAGACAGACTCAGTTAGTTGTGCTTGGTCAGCCACTACCTGAAGAAGTGATTTCTTCTTCTCTCTTAGCTAAGTTTAAGCTAGAGGACAGAATTATGAAAGGATACTTTCTAGCACCGAAATGCTATTACTACATCGCAATAGATGAAACCAATGTACTCAAGTATAAGGATCAGCGAGAAAACCAGGTCTATCCCGAATGGTTTGAGTCACAGTACGCGCACTCATCTCGTACAAAAAAAGAAACGGATACCGGTGGAAGCCAACTTCTGGATTGATTGGCACACCCTTAACAGAATCAAGAAAGAGACATTGCTCAGGATTGGGATTAAGCTGGGGGCCTAGAGGATGTCAGTATATCACAGAGATGCCTGGGTGTCTACTAGTGTCCTAGGCACCTTAATAGCTTATTCAAACAAAAGGAATTCATTGATAGAGGAAGATGAATACTGTTTGGAGAGGTCGTAGAGAGTTCGATCTGCTGTTGACAGTCCATCACTCGTTCTATTCCTTTCTGTCTCATTCGCTCGAACTAATGAATTGGATAGGGCAGGTCGAGTGCATGACGAGTTGTTGGGGCTGTATCCGAAACATTTTTGAACTGCCGGCCCGACAACCAAGCCTATAACCGGCAATAAGAGGTCAAGTTGAGACATACAAAGGCGCCAGTGAAGAGCTTAAAATCAGTACAAGGGCTGCTATTGAAGGGATGAAATCTCCCAATCAAGGACTGCTTAGGTCCCTTCTAGTCCGTCCTGTATTTTAGTATGATCGACGTATTGTATTTTACCTATACGGGCATATGTTCGACTTCCTGATCAAGGGCATCCGTCCACAAATTCTTTTATGTAAATATAGATATTCCCTACTTTTCATACCATGGGAAATCCACTCGGACGAAGTCAAAGACGAAGAGAGATCATAACAGGCACAAAAGGCCAATTAAAAAAGCGAGAGTAGGGATCTCTTCTCTTCAGACGGGGCAGTCTCTTGATTGCTGTCTGGCTTTGTTGGTTGCTTTCTTCCAGGAAAGGTTAATTCATTATTTGAGCCCACAGGCGATTGAAGGCTACCTTCTATTCGGCAATACAAAGGATTCCTCTTATCAATATCGTTACTCTTCAGACTCCGATTCTCTCTGGAACTATCGCATATCCGCTGTTAACACTGTTAACCTTGACTGTAAACACTTAATAGCATATGTCGCATATCCGATGTTGACGTCCTATCGAGGCTTGCACGAATCCCAATGGAAGGCTCGGGACGGGGTATCGTAGATCGGACTTTGCTTTGAAGAGTAGAGCCATATCAGCTGCTATGCTAGCTCGAAAAGGACTGAAAGAACTGACATTAACCGGACTCCACAGTCGCTTGTGACAGAGATCTGACATCAATCAATTCAAAAACGGGTTCTATGGGTAAAGGAAAACGTGTTTTTTAGTCCGTCGATGATATCTGTCCCCCCCTTCGGTACGGACGCATCCAATGCCGGATGGATGAACTTCAAGCGATTCACTTCCCTTTCCCAAGTGCGATTATATTCATATGCTTCAATCTTCATGATCTTGTTTCGCCTCCGTTTCGTCGTTATGACTCCAATCCGTGTCCGGTCGGGTAATCCTAATCATGAACGCCTTGTTTTGATCGATGGTTCACCGCCCGGGCGAACAAACCAACGAATTCCAGGGGTCGGTCGAGAGCTAAAGCCCTCTCCAACCTTATTCATTTAGGGCGAGTGGTTGTCCCTCCCCCTAAGTATGAACCTGATGAGGGAATGCGAGACATTAGTTGGGATTGAATGCCGGGTAGCGAGAACTCACTTCGGGAGTAGCAACCCTACCCAGGACTTGAGTAGCAACCAGCAGTAGCGATGGATTCGGGCGAGTCTCGATAGCCAGATAGCATAAATTCCTCATTCACTTCGAGCCATAGATGATAGCATCGATAGCTATCTGTATGGTTCTACTTGAAGGCGTTTCCCCGGCGGGACATCTCTAATTTCGGGGAAGGATGATTGGAGAAAGGATTTTCTGATCTTGATGGCAATCGAATGACTCTTCCCTACTCGTCTGATAGTTCTGTCAATCGACTCACCGACTGACTCCCCTACTGTCGTTCTTTATTCCTCGTGGGTAAGGGGACAGAATGGAGGGACCCGACCCGAGGGTTCAAGCTATGAATGTGGAGGTGTGATGATCGCATATGTGGAGCAGCTTCGTTCGAGATGCCTTTGACCGGGGCCGACAGTCAGCACGAGGGCGTGCGGGCAGGGGGAACACCCCGCCGAGTAAGGCTTAGGCCTAAGGACCACTGATATTGGAAAGGCAGGTCGAACAGCACTAGTTCCGGCCGAACCCGGACAAAGGATTTTGCTGTTTGCCCTGCGGAAGCAGAAGCAGAGCTAGCATAAGGTTTTTAATAACCAGTCCCATGTACACTTTCCCTTACCCCGTAGCAGATCAAGACCGAGTAGCAGCAATCGCTAATTCAATTGCATCATCGCATGAATGACTGATTCAATGATAGCGAGATCAATCAATAGGCCCTGACGGTACGGAACCAAATCTAAGCAAGGGGTAAGCAGACTCATTCGTGGTCTATCTGGCTTTAGGCCATTATCGACTTGATCAATCATTAGCATTTCAGGGTTCGACCATTTAGTCTCATCAAAATAAACCCTTATTCTTTTGTGGCATAGGTGGGCGGGAGGTTGTAGTCAGGGTGTTCTCTGTTCCTTCCAGAGACTCATTCCGTTGGGGAACTCTTTCCGAGCGAGATGCCTAGTGGGTGACCTTGCTCTAAAACCCGTGACTCTATTGATGCTAGCGGCACCAAAACATTCAAGGAATGCCTCTCTTTTCTTTTCTCCCTGAGAACTAGACTCGGGAACTAAGCCCGGTAGGTTTCAAATGTTTTTCCCTTCGCTGACTACATGTAATTCTGCTTCCCGGCGAACTGAGAAATGATTTGATTCGTTCGAGCAAGGCTTGTGTAGCCTGTGCGGAGCAAGCCGGAACTGGCTTCGTTACTATTGACTGAAGGATGGTCCCAGTAGCCTCAGTAAAGAAGAGACGTACGTTTTCACTCCTATTTACCTTTGTTATCATAGGATTGAATCTATGACTGACCCTTATACCAGCTGTAATCGAACAAGACGTCTATCTGCATATCCATGGTATCAGCTGCTAGCTTGAGTAAGGATCTTACCATGAAACCGGAGCAGGAAAAGGTGCAGGTCTCATGGTATCACTTTGGCTCGGTGAACATGTAGTGCCGCAAGTGAATTCCTACTATGTAAGGCATAGCGCTATCCTCTGCTCTGTTTTTTATCTAAAAGTGCCATCTGGTTAGATATGCTATCTTTTCCACCCTTAGTAGAGTTTCGAACTGTCTCAAGGCCCTATGATTATCCCATCTCTAAGAATCTCAGGCTCCAGCGCTGAACTAACGAATCTCGTTTTTCATGTTCTCGAAAGTGGAGTGAACTATCTTTTCGAGCCGGAAACGGGATTCACAATCGCTAGAGTGCAATGGTTCGTTCGAGCGAGTGGATAGGCAGCGCTCAATTTCGTTATTTTCTAAATTGGATATTGGTTGAGTAAGTAGTCGACTCAGACTAGGATATTGGATGGAAGTGGAGTAGTGACGAGACCCGCATGCTCTTTTGATGCGTTCCTCTCCTCTTCACGACAGATGGGATTTCCTATACTAAGCTCTCCTCTCCTCTGTACACCAAGTGTGTAGAGTCACCGAAGGCTTTACAGGACGGCTCGTTCATTCAGTCTAGAGCTACACTACAGAACATGTCCCGTCTCCACCCTGTTGACTGACTCGCTTAGCCATCACTCCACCTGCCCGAACACTCGCTTCAGTAATGAGGTAAAGAGGTTAAAGAGAGAAAGATGATTGAATCTCCATGTCGTGTCCCACCCTAAACTTTTGTTTTGATTTACAGGTCAAAAAAGAGTCGACTTGTTCATCCAAGGCATTTGTGGTACCACTACGAAGCCAATCTTGCCAAGTCTTTTTTATTAAGGAGAAGAGTCTTTTGATGAATGCGAAAAGGTTCCCTGATCTGCTGTGAAAATAGTTACATTCTGATTAGAATATCTTAAGTAGATCGCTTTTTAGTGATGCCAAAGGGCGCCTTTTCAAGGCGGCAGGTGGTTAGGAGAATCACCCCGGAAATACGAGTGGATCGGATCAGTTTCTTTATTTATGTCACCACTCGATCGATTATGGTAGCTGTCTGTCTGATCCTAGCACGGTCGTATCCGAACTAAGCGCTTGGCTTGTCTCAGGTTCCCGACTTGTAATAGTCTTTCTTTCGAAGAGCGAAGACCTTTGGCCTACCTGCTGTTTTAGCTGTTAAAATACAGACGGACTTGCTTATATATGATGCACCTGGATCGCTTCTTGTTTTGTGGATTCCAGCCGAGGAGAAAAGGGTAGCTGCCTGTCGGATGCGATCCCTGAAGTTGGCAACGGTGTGATCATCTTACTCGCTCTTTTCTGGATCTCCTGTAAATATAGTCGTGCTCGCGCCTTGGCCTTGTCTTTCTTTATTGGCTTTCTTTCCGAGTGAATCTTTCTGTGTAAATTCTAAGGTTTCAACCGAGGAAGCTTCTGTATAGCTTTCAGCTAGCTCGGCTCGATCTGTTCCTCACTCTGAGTGAGCCGCTTCTCTTCTTTCTTTCTCGTCTTTAGCTTGTAAATGATTGGTGTAAATGCTTACTCGTTCATTTTATTATGTGTAATACTGACTCGTTAATTGTTCGGTGTAATACTCACGCTTGTCAATGATTGGTGTAATACTCACTCGTAAATTCGGTGTAATACGGCCCGGCGGTTTAGCAGCAAGAAAACGCCCTATATATTATATAAAGGGCGTGACTAAGGCACAACTTCGCGCTAGGCGCTCATCCATTGCTTGTTGGAGTGAGAATGTAGCTAATCCTTGTAAACGGGATGGTGCTGAAGATGCGGCGTACGTCTCTTGCTTGGTCAGTTTCGGTGTGTTACACCAGCCTTCGGACGGACTATTCACAGGCACCGAGCCTGTTGTCTTTCCTTTCCGCGCTAGGGCCTAGGTCAGCCGACTCTCTTGCTATGGCCTACGATTGCTTGACTCCCCTTCTATCTTCTCTTCTTCTTCAGCCTCCTACTGTTGCGGCTCTCTTTGCTGAAAGCCCTGCACATCCTTCAGCGGAAAAGCGACTTCCCCTATCAAAACCGGCGACAGACACTCTATCTGACCCGGCGTTGCCTTTTGCAATCCATGATCGAAACCTAGCTAGAAAAAGCGACTTACCACTAGAAAGAATATTTACTGCATCAGGGAGACTACTTCACTTACGAAGCATCTCTAGCTGTTAGGGCAGCTCAGCTCGGGTTAGCAGCTTTAGGGCAAGTCAAGGCAGTTGTGGTCTTGCAGCTTTAGCAGTTGTTGTAGCCGGCTTTCGAAGACTAGTAGCTCCAGTTGCCTAAAAAAATGAATGAACAATTTCATGCGGTTGAATGCCGCAACTAATTAATCGCAGGTTTAAGCTAACGAATTGCGTTTTCTTGTTTCTTCGGCCCGTTTGCGTAGTAGTTTGCTGGGTGGAAGCTGGCGCTGGCGGCAGGGCTTGCTTAACCGGATACACGGAATTGGGATCTCTCTCGCATGCAAATATTTCTATCGGGAAACCCTCGAAACTTCTATTATCGTTGGTAGGAGCGGCGGGATGATGATGAGTATATAAAAAAATATGAGACCAAGCAAGAAAAATGGGTAATGGATGAAATAACGATTTGGAAAACAGGGATTCTCTACAATGACACTGTAGACCAATTGAAAGGGATGTAGCGCAGCTTGGTAGCGCCTTTGTTTTGGGTACAAAATGTCACCAAATCCTGTCATCCCTACCTATTACTTCTCCTCTGGGCAGTCACGAGGGATCAATTGAGATCGATTCAAATTGGACATACATAATCTTTCTTTTTATGATACTATATGCATGCATGCATGCATGCGGGGGTAAAAAAAGAATCCTTTTCTTTACGGTCTTATCTATTGTGATAAGAAAGCGCTCTTAGTTCAGTTCGGTAGAACGTGGGTCTCCAAAACCCGATGTCGTAGGTTCAAATCCTACAGAGCGTGATTCCGTTCTTCTTAGGTCGAATTACAATGAAATAACTTCACTAACTTGAACAGCAACCTGAATTTGACCTCCTGCGGATTAAAGAAAGGAGGAGGTCAAAAAAAAAGATGTTACTTTATCAAAGGTTCAACTGATCACCGCGTTGTAAATATGAAGTTACGAATAATCCAGCCAAAGTAATAGGAATTAGACCTAACACGATTCAAAATAGTAAAACTTCAATCATTTCGATTTGTTTGAAAGGGGAAAAAGAGAGGGAATATCTATCCCTAAATATTCATCCGAATCGCCCATGAATCTCAATGACCAAGAATTGACAATTGACGCGGGAAGGAACTATAGAATACCTGGAATCTCACACACAGAAAGATTTTTTTTTGATTTTTAATTCAATGAATTTTAAATAAGTCGTATCTTGCTCAGACCAAAAAAGAGAGCTGGGGTTATAGTTTAAGCCGCCAGTATAAAACCGAAATAACTAGTTATAGTAGGCATGAAGGAGCTAAATGAGAGACGTTCTTTTTATATTATCCATTTTTTTTTTACTTACCGATACGAGGATAATAAAAAAGACCAATTGACAGGAAAGTTTTTGATTCATCAGTAATCGATTATCATTATAGACGGCACTAACAAAGATAGAGTGACAGAGGTAGAAAAAAACAAAGATTGATTCATATAAGTGGGGGAGAATGTCACAGTCTTGTATATAGAGTCCATGTCATTTTCCTTTGCTTTAGTACTTCATTTTTCAATATGATATCAATCAAACTACCACTAACCAGAGGGGAAGCCTTACTTCCTCGATCCATTCACCACAAGGCATCCGTCTTCCTAACTTCATCAATCCCCGTTTCGTGTAGAGCTAGACTTTAACGGAAACAACCGATTTGTCAATATAAGGAATGACTGTAATCGTTTGTAGTGATCGATCCTCGGGCAGTTAACTATGAGATGAAGCAGCTATACTATAGTTAGTGTTTTATAGGTGATAAGGGATGCTACTACTTCCTCGTCCTCGGGTTGGTTGATGTCGGAGCAAATAAGGCAGAAGGAAGTTGCAGAGTGAATGTAAGGCTTGTTATGAATAGTGAATGTAAGGCTTTGTTCAGAGTATAATATCTTCAAATCAGTTCAAGCCGTAAAGGGATGGTTATGATTCACTCAGTGTGGAATAGCTCTAAAGTGGAATAGCTCTAAAAGGCTAGTCAAGGATTTGATGAAGAACTTGATCTACGGATGGATTTCAAGCTCGGCACCTTTAAGGAGCTTTCCTGTATAAGCGAGTCATTGTAGCCATAGAAAAGCACAGGGTGAAGGAGCCGAGTGTAGATAATGGTGTGCACTTCCTTGCGGTAATGGGAATCTGCGGATGCCTCTCGGTATGGAAAAGACGTGCAGGGAAATGTGAGAATGAATTAGATCTCTACGACTACTGAGTGAACTTAGGGCTACTACTTGAAGGGGTGGATCGCTTCACTCTAGAATACGAGCTACTATCCCTTAGTTCGAATGCTTTTCTGCTGGATTTCTTTACTAAAATGATAACCAACATCTATGCTATGCCCAAAGCGCCAACCAAAAAGGGCTGATTCTCGCCATCTAGGAATCTAGGATTCCCGGTCTGGGATCGATCCCTTCTTTATAGTCTAGTAGCCCTTCTGAAACAAGATTCAATAGCTGAAACAAGATTCAATTGTCATTCCTGCTGATCTAGCTTCGTATTCTCGCCACTCCGGGGCATAAGATAAGAGCAATCCAGAGGACTCAAAATTGCAAGCAAAAAGTAGCTCTCAATTAAACCAACCCTTCTTCATTAAAATAGGCAAGCGGATTTTCTTTATTTATTGCACTAGTTCCCGAAACAAACCGTTCCTGATGTGATGACCGCAAATGTATCCCGACTCGCTGAGAGTGAAACAGCCGACCTTTCTATAGATTTTCTATAGAAGAACCTTGAGCTTTGAAGCAAGTGGTCTATGCTAGCTCGTTATCGAGAGGAAGAGTTTGCTTTTCGGTTCATGCTATGGTATCGGAATGCCTCCCATTAGGAGAAGTTGGATCATAAACTTATTACATGCCAGCGCTACTGCTGTAGTGGGAGGCGAGGTCAACGGTAAGTGGACGAGAACCAGTAGATAATTCCACAACATCCACATTAGGAATGGAAAGACCTGGGCTGCTAGTGAGTGCAATGGGTAAAGTTTTCTCTATTCATAGTAGGTACGACGACCCTAGCAGACCCTCCCTTAATTCGAATACGTAACATGATCTCCTTCAACCCGCTTTTCTGCCTATGGCCGAGTCATAAACTATATCTATCACGGTGGAACTCTCAAAAAGCACTTTTCTAAGAACTGAGACCTGGAGCCTTCTTTCCCATCATTCAAAAGAAACTTTTTGTATTATAAATTGCACCATGAGTAGTTCACTACCCCTCTTCTTATGGTGTATCATCAGCTGAAATATGCATGGTAAAAGGAAGAGCCCATATGCGTCTCAATTTCTTTCATCTTTCCCTCACCCACCGGTCGAATCTAAGGGGACTATTCCCCTGGTCAACTACCTACTTCTCTCTCGATTTGGTTGATCGCAAGCAAGCTACCTTAGCGCAGCGCTCACACCTGAATATCTCGTACCGAACTGGCTATTACGACCTGAGCTAGCTTGGATTGAGAGTTCATTCCTGGCTGGAATCAATGTCTCATTTTGTTTTTCTTCGTAAGGAGGGATCCGATCCCCCTTCTATACTATCTTTTGGTGGTCTGTATAAATGGTAATGCTATCGAAGCCCGATCATCTTCTTTTTGATCTGCAAATGGAAAAAGGGATCATTCATCTGATTACAGAATAAAGTCTTTCTCTAAAGTTGCAACCTAGGATCCAGCTATGAAAGAAGCCGGCTTTACAAGCTAAAAGTGAATAAACATCTGGGATACCCAGGAGTGCCTCCACATTCTAAGAAGGTGGAACAAACTCAACCATAAATAATACTAAGTGGGCGATGACTGAATGAATATGAAGCAAAGAACCAGCTTCTAACCTCGTTTAACACCATGCTTCCTCCGAAGCTTTCATCTGAGTAGTCACTACGCCCTAGCCTATCGCTGAGTCTTTGGAAGCTGTTTCAGTATCATTTCCATCCGAACCACTGACTTATTTATTAAGTTAAGAGAAATATGCGAAGATTCCATCTGGAGCCGAATCACTGAACAAGTGTTTCGGAGATCTTTGACCAATCCTTTCCTCTGGATTCATTGTCTGCTTTGGATTTTCTCAATTGCATCGACCTTTCGGTGAATCAGATCTCAATCTTTTTTCTTTCATATTAATGGTTCCCAGCGGCTTCTTTGTTAGTAGTGCTATTCAATCTATAGATTGAAGGGCCCCGCCCGTCTGCTTATCCGTTTCTCTGATCCGTCTGTCGTTCCTCTGTAGCATGCGGTCGAACCTACTTTTTAGATCCTGCAGCCCCAAACGCTGCTATGGCCTTCTTGCCGTGAAAGTGAGGAGAGCTTAGAAGCAGCATAGCCTCGAACCAGGATAGAGAGTTTTTCTTCATCATCAGCAGCTTCTATACCCACCTAAGATGGAAAAGACAATGTTCGAACCCAAAGGATCTTGGATCCTCCGCCCAATCTTGACTATAACTTTGGTAGTGACAGACTAGCCCATATAAGGTACAACCTAAGACGGAACTATTTTCATCGAGATGTATTTTCTGTCTTTTTAAAGTTCGCCAAGGCCCTTAAAGCTTGCTTTCTCGCTGTTGCAGAAAAGGAGGATGCTCTTTATTTGAGAAGAAAGAAGGCTAGTCCTTTCGACAGCTTTTTCTCATCCCTCTCCGCGAAAAGACAAGAAGCTCAGAGAATGGGTGACGAAGGGATGGTGCTCCTGATGATGCCATGGACGGAAAAGGACTCCTCTTCCATCTGCTCTCTCCCGCTCTACGACTCCTCTTTATAACGAAAGAAACCATCAACAGACTAGGTGAGATTGCCCTTTCAGGCCGTCAAACCTTCGATATATGTATTCTCGATATAGATAAGATCCGAAAAGACCCAACATGGGTCTATCAGTTGCAAGGCCTTCCTCCTATTATCACTATGGCCACGGGCTTAGACTCAATAGCATACCTCTGTTACGGGCAGAGCCCTTTCCGCTGGCCTTATCTCAGGCTGCCTTTCTCAGCATCACCAATGCCGGCACTTGACGAAGGACGCTTGATCGCCACACAATGGGGCTGCCTGCGAAGGCGCGTGTGCTACTCCCCTTTTTCCTTCTTGAATCCGATCCCACGTGATCTTTCTTTCGACTACACGGATATTACGGGTTACCTCTTTCCCTCAGACGGGGAGCCTGATCATAGGTCCGATCTGCTAATGGATCGTTACATGGAGCTAGCCCTGAACGATGGGGAAAGCCTTCTAACGGATTTCCTTTACATCAATGGTCTCTTTTACACCAGTGGCGGGCAGTGCCTCTCAGCTAAGGCCATTCGAGTAAGAAGGTTGATAGGGGAAGCTCATAACAAGACCTTTGCTAATAATCTGCCGATTCCGAGGTCAGGGATGAAGATCATTGGCTGTGGTGACTAGGCCTAGTGGCAGCTAATCCAACTCTAATTGGTACAAACCTTTTCAATCGCTATGGCAAGGAAGCTTTCAAGCGAATGAATATTATTATAATGATCAAGCTGATCGGGGGAAGAGAGACCAATCGAGAGGCCGAGCCTCGGGTGAAGGCTATACTTTCATCAAATGAGGGTGCTAGAGGACCATTTAACGCCTGTTCTTAGGGCTCGTAAGGTGTGGTGGGTTCGAACAAAGATCTCGCATTACAGAACAGAGCCTTATATATATATTCTAATATGGATAAAAGAGCCCATCATTAGGGCATCGGAACAACGTCCGCTAGTTGAGTTGAACATCATCAGGTAGAGGTCTCGGAACTTCGTCCGGTAGTGGGAGATCGTCCGGTCTTTGATTGCCTGAAGGGGAATTTCTCTTAGAAAGCATTGACTTTTTCCGTTTCAGACATGAAGATGGATGGGCTCATGGGTGAAAAAGAAGGGGCTTAAGAGCTAAGATTCAGGGGCTTTTGACCAATAAATGAATGAAAGGTGGGGACTGTCGGTCGTAGATCAGGTGGTCTTGAAAGTCTAGTTGTTAGGTCTAGCTTCCAGTGAACAGCCCAGAAGGGCTTCAAGGGAAAAGAGAAGGGGTGAAGTCGTAGATCAGGTTTGGAAGCCTTCTTTCTTCCTTCGTTGTTGATCCCAGGTTCCCACGATTGACCACTTTTTCCTGCTGATTCTGAGAGATGGAAGGCGCCAAGTTCAAGCCAATCCTGCTCATTCAATCCGACTCCCTATCTCTGTTCGATTCTGTCTTTACAACCTCTGATGAGGCAGCGAAGTCCAATATGGACAGAGAAAGAGCTTATTTATTCGTCGATAACAAGCCTTTACTTCAAACAAAAAGGAATAGAACCGGAAGCTTTGATGGTAGTAAAGTCAGTCCATCTGCACTAAAAAGACAGACAGATTCTCTCTCTTCTGGATCGCTTCGCTTTCCGGTATTCCTTGCCTGCTCGCTTACTAGTATCCCGTGCTCTGGCTTTAAGCAGGTATTTTCTCTTTAAATGGATAGTGGAGAATCCGTACTAGCATGAAATAGCTTCCTTTCCTTAATTAAGGCTATCAGTGCTTCCGATCTATCTACATGGCTTCTTTCTGGATTGAATAAAGAGAATAATCCTTTGCTTATGGATCGGGAGGGAGGATCAGAACTAGAACTCTATGGCTTCTGGATCGGTCGCTAACGCTTCCTTCCCTACTTCCTTCTGCCTGCGCTGGTATCCCTTATGAAAGTAGTATCCCTGCAGTCGTATTCCCTCGCTTGGCAGCCTTACTACTAGCATGACAGAACTTTCAGTCATCCATTGGAAAACTCATTCTCTTGACAGCAACGCCCGGGCAGACCAGTTAAGCTGTTACCCGGACGACAGAACTATGTATGCTCTGTATTATCGGAAACCCATTCCATCCTTATAGCAGGAAGAAGAGTTGATCCTACATCCATTCAAAAGGGACTAAGACATCCAATCGAAGAAAGTTGAAGTCATGAAGGAGAGGAAGCGGAATAAAAAAAGAAGCGAAAACTTCTATCCGATCAATGAAAGGAATGACTAAATGCCAAAGGCACTGAAGTGAAGGTTCAACGGAATCAAGAAATGGTTCTGACATCCCCAAACCCCGGATTACCTTGTAAATACGTCACGTCCCATACCATGCATCTGTGCTAAGAAAGGTTATATGTATAAGGGCTAGGTTTCATCCGTCTCAACAGCTACTGTTTATAGGAGCTTAGGAGCTCAGGTTCATCCGTAGTTCCGTATGCAGCAAGAAAACACCCCTAAAGGCTAAAGCCGTTGCTTGTTGGGCTATTCACTCTCTCTATAATCCCTAAATTCAGTATATAGATTAATCCGCTAATAAGAGAGAGAATCACATCTTTCTTAGAAGCTCCATTGCAAATCAAGGGCCTCGCCATTCATTGAGAAGCGGTGGGAACGAGAACTGATCCATTTTCCGGGGATTTTTCAATGAAAAGCGTTTTGGATGGCTGTTTTGAAGCTATTATCGTATATTATCATTTTACGGAATATAAGCTAAACTGCTCTAAAAGTGTGCCTAAACCCCGTATTTAGAGTCTTATTTTCATGAGAGAGCTGATGACTAAGCGAACTCTCTTCAATGCTTAACACATGCATGAAGGGGAGATCTAACATCTAAGGTAGAGGGTTTGTCCTACCAGACACCTTAGCTTAGCAGGAGAGGCGCTTCCCCAAAACTAAACTTGAACCATTTCATCTCGCGTATCCATCATCAGGGACTCCTACAGTTATTCCAGTAGTTACGTATCCCATTTTTTAACCTATGGGCGTTTAGAAGTGGTACAGGGTAAAGATATGTTGGACCGGCAAGGTCAGGCTATGACACAATGTACCGGCAAGGCGGGGCGGTTGCTAGCATATACAAGGAAGATGCACACCGGCCCAGAAACAAGTTCAAATGGCAAGAAATGCAGTCACTGTTCTTCCACCTTCGATTCTTTGCTATCTACTGAAGACCGGTCCATAAATGGATCTTCTGAGCTTACACGTCGTAACGAACGCTCTTGTCCCTTTACAATGGGAGTCCCTCCGGTTGTCGCGTACAGGTGGGTTCTTCCCCCATCCATAGCCATAAATATAGTATACCGCCTCTACGATTCAAGACTACTCCGCTTAGGCAGTCCTCACCCTTTTAAGTCAAGCTCTTTTAGTTCTTCTCGAGCAAGGGGCGCCCACCAATCAACCAAATGAAGAGAGAGCCGCTAGCGGTGAGGGAGTCGTTCCATCTCGAGAATAAGAGAACGGGGAACACAGGTCGGATATGCATTAGAAGGGAAAGCTATAATTCCTCTTCTTTTTCGGTTGCATCAGCCGCTTTGGCGCGAGGAGCGGGCACACAAGGCGGAGTTAAATCTCCTTATTCTTAGCTAGCAGTGCCATACTCTACCGATAGCCCGGTAAACGGTGCTGACCAACACTCTGCGAACTCTAGCCCATAACAAGCCGATCCGTCCTTTGTTTTAAAAGCTTTTCCTTGTGGCATCCAAAACAACAGGAAGTGTTAGAGGTCAACCTTATGTACTACATATTTCCATGCCTCGGTCCGGACGTTGCTGCTGACAGCTACCTACTAAACGACGGTATCTTACCAGAGTAGCCTTGCTCTGCTACAGGTGGGGAGGGGTTACGAGATCAAAAAGAAGAGAGAACCTCTGTAAAGTGAATTTCTGCAGTTGCCAACTTAGTACTAGGTGGAAGTTTCCACAGCGTATTAGCGTTTTTATCAGTTTTGCATTGAACAGTTAACAACAGATTCACACGATTACGATCGAGAAAGAGTCCTAAAGAAAAGGTAGAAGAATTGCTGAGAATCGATTCCAGCCGGAGTAAGCCTCATTGATCAGATCGCTTGGGGACGATCTTGCTAAAGTGGGGGATAAGGGTCGTACCTTTCAATATCTTAGGCTATGGACAAGGTGGCAACACCCCCCTCATTCGAGAGGAAAGACCAGGCCCTACTGCCTTACGGCTCGGAACATCCGCTCTTGCTGTTCCCATTGGTGAACGTCCAGAGCCAGTGGTTGAATCTCAGTTAAACGATTTAGCTAGTCATAGATATATGCCCTGCTTCTTGGCAGGTGGGTGCTTTCCCCTGTGATCACGTTAGAGTCAATTTGTTTTTTCTTTGCCATATTCTTTGGAAAGCCAGAAGCGAGACCGGAAGCGCCAGCTAATCGAGAGAAAGGCCTTAGTGAGGAAGTGGATTCTAGAGAAGGTTCTTGTAGCGTGCCAGTGAGAGTTCCAAAAGAAGCGCTTTGGTTCGTAGGGTTCGAGTCACTATAAAGTTCCGTTTGAGCTACGACTCTCGGAAACACCTGAAGTTGTGAATCTCGAGAAGGTGCTCGCGAAAAAGAGAAGGATTCTTTTGCTAAATACGAATCTGTTGGATCGTTATTGATATGAATTGAAAGACAAGCGACTCTGAAGTCAGTCTTATTACTGTAAGGCCCCTTTGCCTACTAACTAACCAATGCTAGGCCTTTTTATGAGGGATGGCCGCAAGGGAATCCAACCTACGCTCTTGCCTCACAAGAATAGTCAATACAAAGATAGTCAGGTCTAGGCTGGAATAGTTCCGTCCCTTTCTCTTTTTAAGACGAATCCCGTCAACCGATCAGGTTGCCGGAGCAACTGAAGTCCTTTTTCCAGGCCTGCGCCTACCAGCCAAAGCAAGGGCTTTCTTTTTCTCAACTCAAGGTAAAGTCCCGTAAACAAATAAGGTAGGCAACCTAGCGGCTCGCTATTCACCAGCTATTCCCCCTAGACTAAAGTGCTTCAAATGACCTTATTAGTTCCGGTACATGAACACAGGTTTTCCTTAAAGGAGATTGACTTCGGAGATCACTTCCAGCATTTCTAGTAAATTAAGGTAGTGTCTGAATGACATAGCAGCGGAGCAGGAGCAAGCTAGCTGCATTCCTTCCATCGTCAGGTTAAATGGCAAACCAGAATAAACCCTGATATTGAATAAAAGAACAAACCTGGGGGAAGACGACCGAACTTCTTTCGCCCAAAACACCCTGTCATTTCGTTTTCCAACAGCTACGCCAATTCTCTTTAGGCCAGTGGCAAAGAATATTATTTCTAGTAGACGATCCTTTGGAGACAAATCCATGATTCTCAAGTTCACGAGGAACAGCCGCACAAGCAACACCGAGGGAAGCAGAAGGTGGGTGCCCCGGAGACGATGAAGTGAGTTACTTTGTATAAATCAATATATAGGGCCCAAACAAAGCTCCCGCTTTATTGGAATCAACAACTAGCGGAACCGGGTCACTCCTGTTAGATGAAGACTATGCGGGTGTTGGCCCATTGGGTTCGTGTTCACCAGAAGGGCGATTTCTCGTCTAGGGCCTTTCTTCTCGGTATTGTTCCGCGCTTCAAGCGTTAGCTTGTTCGCATCTCTACGCCCTATCTCTTACCTTTATTTGTGAATTCTGAACTTGTCTAAGTGCTACAGCCATCCCTTTCTTGCTAACGTATCGAAGCACCCCTTACTGGGTAGTGAGGCAAGGTTGCTACAGGGAATATTGAAGATCCGGATCGTAACCGGACATGCAGTCATGCTCCGTCCTCGATTCTATAGAACCTCTCGCTGGCATAATGGTTGTGGTAGTTTCAACTTCATGTCTACCCGGCCCAACTTCGGGTGTACGTACAGAAGGAACTGGATATTGATAGAACTCATTGAGTACGCCCACCCTTGTAACAGCGTTGGAAGACCCCGTACTTGTTCCTTAATAGCGCATCCCATATTAAGATTATTCACATAAGGCACCCTCTGCGACTTAGGAATAGTAGCCCTTCTTCCCTGAGTTAGAACTCCTCACCCTGGTGAGGGAGTTTGCTCCCGACTCCGCTCCGGATCCACCTCTTATTAACAGAATACCATTCCTCCATGCCAATTCCCTCTCCCTTTCTCCCTAATATATAATGGTCAAGAAATATGATTCTATTCACTCTTCCCCAATTCGAACATGGAGATCAAGCCTTTCATTGCTGCCTTTGACTTTACGTGATAAGGGCCAGAAGATGGATTAGTTGAGAGCTCAGAAAGAAAACGTATACCATCTCTGTTCTATCTTTAGAGTAATAAATAAATGCAGTAGTTGAATTGAACCAAGCAAGAGAAGAGCTTTCACTCAAGGCTGCTGTCTGTCAAACACTCCTTCTCTGTCTGCTAGCAACTAAGAACAGAGGCTATCAACCTGAAAGAAGCTTGTTTAATCGGCAAATGATGCGGGTAAACTTCGTTCTTACTGCAGCAAGTTGCCCGGAGCTACGGGTCCCTTGGGACCTCGTTATGTAGCGCCTTTTGGGGCTTGATGCATTCTCGAACGAAGCTAACTTCATCACTTTGATTTATCTTTATTATTTATGAGATTTATGGTGTGCGCTTCTTTCATATACAGAATGAAAAAGAGTATAATTCAGCCGAAGACGGGGTGTCATCTGTTGTTACGTATGCTAACTCTGTCGGAACTTCTAGGTCTTATGGCCCAGTTCCCCGGGATTCGAAAGCTTCAGGACCAGTTGTTGCAGAGAGAGATGCTTGCGTTGAGCATCTAGCCAGTGTTTGATTGGCATTATAGTATGAGTCATAGCGCCCGCAGTTACCCATGGAATTCATAACGTAGACGGACGGGGACCTCTTTTATAGGCCTACCAAGAACGCGGATTCTCCTTCTCCTGCCCCCTGCCCTATACTAGCCAATGCTATATCTAACTAATGCTATGTATAGTGGGCCCCTTATATCTGTATAGGCCTCCCATACCTTGGTTCTTAACGCGAGCTATTCTTTCGAATTTAGCGCTTTAAACGAAAGTTCATTGTTTCAGCAGTTTCTGCTCCCAGCATCCATGGCCATTTATCCTAATTGAGAGTTATGAGCCCTAGATAGCAGACAACGAGGCTAATCCTCGCCCAATTCAATTCGTCAGTAGATTGGTTTCATCGGGCGAACGAACCAAGTGGAAAGAGCCTTATGCATGTCGGAGCCGGTGGTCGTTTGTTGATCAAGAAAAGGCGTGCGCCAGAGCTTCTGGCTGCCCTCGGCGAAAGGCCGTTCCTTCTTTCTTATGGATCCTAGCCTAACGGAGGCATTCCTGAGTTGGCCAATCCAAGGCGCGCTTTACCATGGTATGGGTCTAGGTCTACTCGCTTCAACGGCTGCTGGAAGAGAGTCCCTGTGCGCGAAGGGTACGAAGCTATCTAAGAAAAAAAGTGAAGGCATTCAGCATCAGAGGCCGCACATGCTGAAGCCTATGTGAAATTGAAAGGCTAAGAGAGGTCGAGGACTAGGCTAGGACTCAGTTAGATCGGCCGGGGACAAAGATTCCTTACCTTCGCATGGAGGATCGTGAGTTGATTGGCTCTTTCCCCCTTGTACTAGGAATTCCCCCCCCGTGGAATATTGAATAATAGTAATCCACTTTGTTCTCGAAGTATGAGCCGCTCCATCTGTGCCCCCAGAAGCACTTCCACTTGTGGGAGATATTCCTTCTTGGAACGGGGCAATCTAGAGGTGTGAGTACGTAATTGACTTTCAGAGGCTAGCCCGGAATCCCACTTATAGGCGAACCCCGTTTTTTGAAGGAGGCCCGTGAGGGTGGTAAAACCAATGTTCCCGCCCATTTATCCCCTTAAGTCGTGCTCTTTAAATCCTTCTCAAGCGAGGCTCCGCTTAGAGCCAACCGATCCTTCCAATCTGACTCGATAATATCCGTGCTTGTCCTACCCTTTTGATGGATCCCGGAAAAAGGTGCTAAACACAGCGAAGTAAGGCCATCGCTTCTACCTTTGCCCTCTCCTTCCGAATTCTCCGATTGGATGGTCCGGGACGCAAGAAAGTGGAAATTCACAACTTCGACCGACCTACCTAGCCGATTAAATTAGGATCGTTCTTGCAGTCGGATGCCAAAGGTGAGGCTCAGTCGTAGGAGTTAATAAGGCTGGTTATAAGTTTCACGCTGATTTCGAGTCCAACGACAAACGGACCGTGCTCCTAGGGACTATCTCTTAATAGCCCAGGGTTGGCATTAGAGGCGGGAATCAATCTAGAGGAAACTAAGTTATTTCTTAGCTAGGTGTGTAATGAGAATGAGTAGCACAGCTAAGGCGATGAAAAAAGCTAGCTACAGAATTAATTGAACAGGCGGATACAAAAGGAATTCAAAGACAGGGGAAGGTACGGCCGTACATTCACCATGGGACGCAAGACGACTCCTCTCTCATAGATAGTTATACGGGGCGACCAGTCCCTAAAAACGAAGTAGACTTCTTCGAAGAAGCTGAAGCCCGCCCGAGCGAATACGACTGGCTAAACGCTTAATCCTCTATTTGGAATCATTCTCGCCTTCCTCGTCTAGAGTAGCGGAGCCTCCAGCGGACCCAACCAAGTCCTTTTATGGGTACTAACAGCATCTCTCGGAGAGAAAACGCTAGGCGTACTCAGAAGAACCACAAAGAATTGGCACAGATGGCCTCATTACGACAGGACGAGGATTGAGAAACATAGATTTTTATTTATCAGACTCGTTAGTCGACTTTGCCTTTAAGCATAGTTCCCCGACCGCCTCGTCTATGCACACTTTTCCACTCTTTCCCGCAATCTTGTCCGTGAGACCTAACATCCGGTTTTAGCCTGATCCACTCCTGACGGTCCCGTTGGGAGATGTACACAAAAGGAAAAATCAAGAAGAAGAAAAGTCAGGGTAGTACCCGCTGCGCGTGGTCCTGTGTCCAAGAGGGAATGGGTAGTGCTTTTACCCCTTCTTTTTACTCAAATGGATGAGTGAGAGTGCACATTCGATAGTGTGCTCATAGGCAAAAGCACCCGTGAGTGGGAGCCCGGGACAGGCAGTCAAGTGCCGGCGAGCCGTACAGTGTGCTAGCGGGATGGAGATGGAGTGGTGAGCAGTCTCATTTCCTTCCTCGGACAAAAAGTGCTTCTATCAACCCCGACATATCAAAGGATGCAATACCGGATAGAGTGGCACTCCAGAAAGGAGGCTTCCTTCTCCGGGCAAAAAAGGGGGCGGACGAGCCGAAGAGGTTGATTGAGTATCTAGCTCTTCCACTTAACTGAGGGCGGCCTCCCTATCCATTTCATCAGAGCCAATGGCCTCAGAATCCGCACAAGATCCTTCCATTTTAGTGAACTTAACGATAAAGAAAGGTGGAATCGGCTAAGTAAAGACATGGGTTGTACAATTCCATTGGTGATGGTGCGCGAAAAGCGCTAAGCCATGCTCTATGTAGCTAGAAGGCCTCTGACT